GTTCTATGTACTATCAATAGGATCCATTCTAACAAGTCACACACTCATATTCCGGAAATACAGAAACAAAGAAATTCTGCGGTCGAACTGCCAAAACGGACCCAAAATACAAGCCTAAACGCTTCGCTTTAGAGTGAAAGGGAAAGCTAGGACTTAATGATTCTGAAAAATCTAATTCATTGAAATTCCGTCTAGTAAAACGGAAGAATTATAAATCTCTAAAATAATAGATAGAAATATTGCAAATAAGGCCATTGCGATTCCCATCAATGGAGTAGTTCCCCATCCAGGAGCTACTTTACCATATTCCGAATTCAATGGTTTCAATAATCCCCCTACACCAGTTCGTTTTGGACGAGATCTAGAACTACCTTCAACGCTTTGTGTAACCATAAATCCTATTTTGTATTCATTGAGATCTGTTGACTTTGTATACAATTTCATTGTAAATAAGTAATCTTATCTCATAGATCCATTGTGGTCTTGAAATTATATAATAATGGAAATAGCAACCCTAATTGCCATCTTTATATCTGGTTTACTTGTAAGTTTTACTGGGTATGCCTTATATACTGCTTTTGGGCAACCTTCTCAACAACTAAGAGATCCATTCGAGGAACACGGGGACTAGTTGAAGTAATGAGTCTCCAAATATTGGGAGGCTCATTACTTCAAGCGAGATAATGAAAAATCATTTCATCTTTTTAGTTGGAACTTTAGGTGGTTCTCGAAAAAAGATAGCGAAAAAAATTATCCCTAGAGTCGAGACTAAGAGGAATGTATAAACCAATGCTTCCATAGATTTGATTGTGGTTTACAATTATAGCTTCCGTACCTGTTTATTTGGAGCCATCTCCTGGATTAAAGAAGGAGCAAGACTCAAAGACAAGTCGGCGATTCAGATCCAAATTTCTCCGATAACCCATGTCAAAAAATAGATAAGGGAGCAATGTTGTATCAAACTACTTGTCTTTTTGTAGTTGGATCCCCTATTTTTTGGAATGCTCCAAATTCTACTTGAGCGTCCAAATCTGGATCAATACCAGCAAAAACATCTCTGAACAGGGTTCTAGCGCCATGCCAAATGTGCCCAAAGAAGAAGAGCAGAGCAAATGAAGCATGTCCAAAAGTAAACCAACCCCTTGGACTACTACGAAAAACACCATCGGATTTCAAAGTAGCACGATCTAATTCAAAGATTTCACCCAATTGAGCACGTCTAGCATATTTTTTAATAGTAGCGGGATCACTATAACTGACGCCATTGAGTTCGCCGCCATAGAACTCAACAGTTACACCTACTTGCTCGACACTATACTTCGATTCCGCCCTTCGAAAAGGAACATCGGCTCTAACAATTCCGTCACCGTCGACCAAAACAACTGGAAATGTTTCAAAAAAAGTAGGCATACGACGCACAAAAAGTTCACGGCCTTCTTTATCTCTAAAGATAGGATGCCCTAACCACCCAACAGCGATTCCATCCCCGTTATCCATCGAGCCCGCTCTGAACAATCCGCCTTTTGCCGGATTATTCCCAATGTAATCATAAAAAGCTAATTTTTCAGGAATTTTAGACCAAGCTTCGGATAAACTTTGATTCTCGGCTAGCCCAGCAACAACTCTTCGATATATTTCTTGCTGGAAATATCCCTGATCCCATTGATAACGAGTGGGACCGAATAATTCAATAGGAGTAGTTGCTGAACCATACCACATAGTTCCAGCAACAACAAAAGCCGCAAAAAAGACAGCAGCAATACTACTGGAAAGGACGGTTTCAATATTTCCCATACGCAATCCTTTGTATAGACGTTGTGGCGGACGGACACTAAGATGAAATAGTCCCGCTAATATGCCCAATGTCCCTGCTGCAATATGATGAGAGGCTATTCCTCCCGGAGCAAAAGGATCAAAACCTCCCACACCCCACGCTGGATTTACGGATTGGACCTTTCCGGTTAGTCCATAAGGATCGGACACCCAGATTCCAGGACCGTACAATCCTGTTACATGGAATGCGCCAAACCCAAAGCAAGCCACTCCTGAGAGAAATAAATGAATTCCGAAGATCTTGGGCAAATCCAAAGAAGGGTTTCCTGTACGTTCATCAGTAAATATTTCTAGATCCCAATACACCCAATGCCAGATGGCTGCCAAGAAGCACAATCCAGAAAACACAATATGTGCCCCGGCCACACCTTCGTAACTCCAAATACCCGGATTCGTTATAGTCCCGCCTGTGATAGTCCAACCACCCCATGAATCGGTTATTCCTAAACGAGTCATAAAGGGTATAACGAACATACCTTGTCTCCACATTGGGTCGAGAACGGGGTCAGAGGGATCAAAAACTGCTAATTCATATAGAGCCATCGAACCAGCCCAACCAGCAACCAGAGCCGTATGCATTATATGGACAGCCAGCAAACGACCGGGATCATTCAATACGACGGTATGAACGCGATACCAAGGCAAACCCATGGAAAATACCCCTTTATCAACAAAAAATAGACACTATGTAACTTTATTGCATTGGAAAACTCTACTATGGACCTCCCCCTTTCAGTGCATTATCTGAGAGAAAGGATTAATCTTTGTTCCAGTCTTTTAGTAATAATAAAGGAACAATTCGAATTCTGTTCGTAGGAACAAAGAGAAGCAAATCTATTTTATACCCGATAAGTACCAATACGCAATGGGGGGTTGATATCATTTTATATGATCGTATTCCTTTATCTTTCAAAGTGCCTCAATTTCTGTTATTTTATTCATTCTGTCTTGCTTGAGTTTATTTATAAATTTATCTAATCTATGGCTAAAATATAAGAGAAACGACAATATTATTAAAAAAATAAACCCATTATTACGATTCCACATCAAAGTGAGATAATAGTACTTCATTTTTTCTTTCATTTTATGCCTATTGGTGTTCCAAGAATACCCTTTCGAAATCCTGGGGAAAACGCTTCATCCTGGGTTGACATATAGTGCGACTTGTCAGATATAATGGGTCATATGGGATTTCCCCGTTTTCTCCCCCGATTGAGATATCCTTCTGCTTCGCCCAAAAAGGATTGATCGAATCATCCAAAATTTGGAGCGTGAAGTACAATGAAATAAAATAATATTTTTTTTGTTGGGAGGTATCCAGATTAATATTATCTATTAGAATCAAATTTATGGTTGGCTTGTTTGTTTGGACTAATAAAAAAATGCGGTATCCAGGCTCCGTTTAGAAAAAACCCAATTGGTAATAGATTATCTATGATTACTACTTGTATCATATTTGACAATTAAAGTAATTTCCAACTGTTAATCAAAATTACGTGACTAATATGATCAATACGTCGAATATTTGACGGAAGACATGAAATGAATTGAAAAAAAAAAGAAGTCTTCGCAAAAAGACGTGGTAATAGGGGCTTTTGCTCTATATGTGCAAATAAAAATCGGGTGGATCTTTACTCGGAGTAGAGCATAAACCTAAAAGAATTGAAGAGGACCATTCAGTAACAAGAGAATGACATCATGATTTAGATTGGATCTCGATGAAACAATACATCAAAAAGAAGTTAGTTTCGAAAAGTTTAGTAAATGCCCCTTTTTTAGGTAAACAGGCCAAAATTCATTTTTCTTGAAAAATGGAAGAAAAATTTCTTCGTTAGAATAGAAAATTAGAAAGAGCCTCTTAGGAAAAAAGAAGGAGAGCTAGGATCTACACATTGATTCTTATTTGTTTTCGCGATTTTTGTTGAACCGTATGCATCAAAGGATGCATGTACGGTTCCGAAAGGATCGAATTTTATCCTAATCAACCGACTTTATCGAGAAAGATTACTTTTTTTAGGCCAAATAATTAATACTCATCTCGCGAATCAACTTATTGCTCTTATATTATATCTAACTATGGAGAGTGATACCAAAGATCTTTATTTGTTTATCAACTCTCCAGGCGGATGGGTAATACCTGGAATAGCTCTTTATGATACTATGCAATTTGTGCGACCAGATGTACAGACAATATGCCTGGGATTAGCCGCTTCAATGGGATCTTTTATCCTGGTCGGAGGAAAAATTACCAAACGTTTAGCATTCCCTCACGCTTGGCGCCAATGAGTTTTTTTTTTGAGAGAAAAAAGACTATGCCTTCACCATATAAAAAATTTTTCAGTAATAATAGCATGGCACTTCGAATTCGATAGAAACAAAATTGTATTGTTTTTTCAAAAACAATTAAAAAATCATTAAATTATGTATCGAAAGAGTAGTATGAAAAAGGGTATTGCCGATTTTTTCTTATCTATCGGAGGCCTGTTTCAGTGTCACAAACCTTTTTTTTTGTTTTCACACCCAAACCCAAAGAAAGGCTATTTTGGCTATGTTCAGAAAGAAAAGAATATAAAAAAAAGAAACTTTGGGATTGCTGAATCACAAATGAAATAAAAAGAAATAATAAAGATATAAAGCAACGGAACCGTCATAGTATTTTTTTTAACTCCTAAAAAAAAAAAGGAAGGGCGGTTATTAGATCATTTGCCAATCTGGGTCTGATCTATTAAAGAGCCGTATGCAATGTGCAAACCATGCATGTACGGTTGGTCAATTCTATCGTTTTTTCTTATTTTTTTTTTATCTTCTACTGCCTTCATCGAATAACCATTTATTATGTTCTATCATTAGGGTAATGATCCATCAGCCTTTTAGTGCTTTTTTTATGGCACAAGTAGGAGAATTTGTCCTGGAAGCGGAAGAACTGCTGAAGCTGCGCGAAACCATCACAAGGGTTTATGTACAAAGAACGGGCAAACCCTTATGGATGGTATCCGAAGACATGGAAAGGGATGCTTTTATGTCAGCAACAGAAGCCCAAGCTCATGGAATTGTTGATCGTGTAGCGGTTGAAAAATAGCAAAGATTTCACATAAATCACATTTCAAATCCAATTTTGAAATTTTCATTTTAATATTTAACAATTTAATAGTTTCTATTTAGTATATTAAATTTACTAAAATTTATATTTATAAAAATAGATTATATTCAAAGAAATCATAATCGTACGGTTAGGATCAATCTAAACCATCCCCGTTCGATATATGATTCAGATACGATTTCGATGCCAACTCTTAAACAACTTATTAGAAATACAAGGCAGCCAATAAAAAATGTCACGAAATCCCCCGCTCTTAGGGGATGTCCTCAGCGCCGAGGAACATGTATTCGGGTGTATGTGCGACTCGTTCAGATCCTGGACTGGGACAAAAGAAAAAAATTCCAGTATTCAATGATCGGTACAGTACCAACGAATAGGATAGAATGGAGTTCCTCCATTCACGATCTAAAAAAAAGATCTACCATATCTTGTTATTGTGTATATTGTGGACTAAATTTTTGGTTTCCATTGGGACAAACACGTGTACCCCTTAATTTTTCAATTTAAGATGAAAAGAATTACCCATTGGTAGCAACTGATTATCCAGGGAAATTCTTTTTTATTTAAAAAGCAGAAAAATGATGCCCAGACTTTTGCAAGAACGGACTCAGAGGGTCAGCTCCCCAACAAATCTTCATAATTAAATACCGTTACTGTATTGGGTGGATCTCCTTGTGAAAGGTCTATTACTGGATAATCCCATGGGTAGAGTCAAAGAGTGTGAACTGTACAAGTTAATATATTGATTAAATGAAGAACGAAGAAAGCGGCTCCGGTGTATAGAGAGGTCCTTACCGTTTAATTTAAGAAGTAACCATATAAACGATGGAACCCACCATTTCTTTATCCATTTATATTTACTGTGCTTTTTTTCGAGGCATTGATAAAATGCCTCAAACAAAATCGTGGTTGGGAAGGTTATTGTAGCAAAAGCCATTGGAGTTTTGACCTTATACATTGGAAGAACCCGTTTTGTTAATTAATAGGCTAGTAAAGAAAATAAAGAGTAACTGAAAGAAAGCAAATCGATCAGTTATTCCTCAAAGTCTCATTTATTCAATGACCAGAATTAGACGAGGATATATAGCTCGGAACCGTAGAACAAAAATTCGTTTATTTTCCTCAAGCTTTATGGGGGCTCGTTCAAGACTTACTCGAACTATTACTCAACAGAAAATACGAGCTTTGGTTTCGGCTCATCGGGATAGAGATAGGCAAAAGAGAGATTTTCGTCGTTTGTGGATCACGCGAATAAATGCAGTAATTCGCGAAAGGTTGGTATCTTATAGTTATAGTATATTAATGCACAATCTGTACAAGAGGCAGTTGCTTCTTAATCGTAAAATACTTGCGCAAATGGCTATATTAAATAAAAAAAGTCTTTATATGATTTCCAATGAAATAATAAAATAAGGCAATTGGAAGGAATCGCTCGAGATGTTTTAAATGGAGTTCCCTTAATAATGAACTCAGGGAAGGTAGAGTAGAAATTTGTATTATAGAATAAGATACGATACAGTCGTTAAAATGAGCAAACACGTTCAATAAAAAAAGATTGATTCCTTGTTCTTACCCAGTTTTTTTCTTACAACCTGTATTTTAAACAAAAAAGAAATCCTTATTTGAATTCGGATTGGGAGTTTGATTCTATTGAAGAGTAAGCCTATTGATTTGATTTCGGGTTCTAAGACCAGCAGTTCTAGCAGTCGACTCGCCTTTTTCAAATTGTTTTTCATTATTAAGAAAAGGTAACAAAGATAAAATACGAGCTTGTTTGATAGCAATAGTAATTAATCGTTGTTGTTTTAAGGTCAATCGATTTACCCGTCTAGATAATATTTTTCCTTGTTCACTAATAAATCGACTAATTAAACTCATGTTTCTATAAACAATTCGATCCCCCGATTTGATCGGGGGCAAACGCCTACGCAAAGAACGCTTGGACTTATGAAAAAGTCGCTTGAATTTATGCATGTTTTGTTTATTCCTTATCCAAAAAATCCTATTTCGTTTGATCAAACCTAAAATGATTTAGAATTAAGAAATAGAATTTGTTTTTTTTTTTAGAGATTCTATAATATATATTCTATGCTATTAATTTTTTCATATATGTTATATTAATTATGTGTTATTAACTATCTAAGATATAGTTAATATCTCTTTTTTCAGGTTCGAGTGACACGAAGGTGATCGATTCTATTTATTTCTTTATCTCCCCGTGAATTCGATGTTTGTAACAATAGGGACAGAATTTTCTCAATTCCAATCGACCGGGCGTATTGTGTCGATTTTTTTGAGTAATATATCTGGAAATGCCTCTTGATTTCTTATTAACACTAACACCCTGTCGAACACACTCGGTGCATTCCAAAATAACTCTTACTCGGGCATCTTTACTCCTGGCCATGAACCCCCTGTTGGTTTTTCTATTCACTTAACTGTTCTATTTTTCGATCCGAATCGAAGAAAAAGAAAGGAAAGAAAAAAATGGAAGTTGCGAGCTTGAAATCCAATTTATGAAAGATTTCGTTGCAATCAATATAATATAATATATTAATAATAAGTAATACAATTTAATAATAAGTAATACAATGGGTTTAATTATTCTAAGTATTTCCTAGTTAGATTGAGAAGTGAAGTAGAGTATTTCATTTAATAAGTGTATCTTTATGATACTGTTGCCATAACCACATTTCCATTTTTGTTATCACTATTTAAGCCTGGGGCGAGTTCCGTCTTTTACTGAGGTTGACTAAAATTTTATTCTTTCTCTTTTCTAACTTAATTCTACTTCTAAATATAATAAAATAGAATAATAAACCAACAAAGAAAAGAAAGAGTAGGGAGGGGAGAAGTACTAGTCACAGATATTGCGTTCTATCTCCAATCTTCTTCAATCCCTACTCTGCCAACAGTTAGACCAATAACCAATAAAATAACTAGAATGAAAAAAAAGGGAATGTCAACGCATCTGGGAAAAAACGATTAATCTCTATCAATAGACCTGCTAAACACCCAAACCATAAAGTACTTAGTACCGGTGCCGCGGAAAGATATGTTTTTAGATCCCGCATTTTAGAACCTCCTGCTTTATTGTAATACATAAACAAAATAGCTATATGATCAAATGTATATGTAATTAGGAACCACTTGTATTTGTACATGGACTCCCTAGGAAATGTACAAGGATTTAGTAGCTAAAATTTTCCTCTTCTTTTGTAAAATCTTAAAAGAAAAAAAAGAGGGTCCCTTCCGCCTGAACCTTCAGCAATTTGAAGGTGGTTTCATATATATATTTATATTTCATACGTGTGTCGATTTATTATTATATGTTATCTGATATGAGACCAAAGACAAAGAATAAATCGAGATATCATTTTTCTATGGAAATAAAGATAAAGATATGGAAAACAAAATGGGGATTCTCTACAATGACACTGTAAATTAAGTAAATTAATCGAAAGGGGTGTAGCGCAGCTTGGTAGCGCGTTTGTTTTGGGTACAAAATGTCACAGGTTCAAATCCTGTCATCCCTACTTATTTCTTCTCCTCGGAACAGTAACGAGAGATCGATTCAAAATTGGACATAGGCGCTCTTTCATTATATCCTGCTATTGCTATATAGGATAGCATATGTAGGCATATGCACGATGTGTTGGAGCTACAAAAAGAATCCCTTTCCTGACATTCGTTTTTTATTGTGGTAAGAAAGCGCTCTTAGTTCAGTTCGGTAGAACGTGGGTCTCCAAAACCCGATGTCGTAGGTTCAAATCCTACAGAGCGCGATTCCGTTCTTGTTTTGTTAGGTCAAAATTACATGGCAATAATGGAACAGACTCTCAATTTGACCTTTTCGGGATTAAAGTAAAGAAAGAGCACGGTCAATCAAAAAAATCGACCTTAATTAATCAAAGGTCCAGCTGATCACCCCGTCTATATTGTAAATATGCAGTTACAAATAACCCAGCCAAAGTAATAGGAATTAGACCTAACACGATTCCAAATAGAAAAACTTCAATCATTTCCATTTTTTCTTTGAAAAGAGAAAAAGAAAGGTACTATCTATCCTTAAATATTAATCTGTATTACTCATGAATCTCAATGACCCAGAATTGGAAATTTGCATCTATAGAATAGATGGAATACTGCAGAAATTTTTCTTTTTATTTTATAAATTGCTCATTCAATTCATTTTAAATAAGTCGTATCTTACTCAGACCAATAAATAGAACGGAGGTTATAGTTAAAGCCGCTAGTAGAAAACCGAAATAACTAGTTATCGTAGGCATGAAGAAGCTAAAGGAAATATGCTATTTTTAGACATATGCTTGTAAAGTACTTGCCTAAGTAGATGTTTTTAAAGGACTTCCTTAAATATATTAAATATATGTTCAAATTTTTGAAAGATATGAGAATAAGAAAAAATACCAATTGAACGAATAAGTTCAAGTGAAAGTTTTTGAATTTATCAATTAGAATCAGTCGAGGTTCTAGACGGCAATAACAAAAATAGAGTGACAAAGGGAAAAAAAATTCATCATCTGTAACAGTTATTCCTTCCCTAATTACGAATCAAGAGATTCATTGGACAACTCTTAAAAAAACTAATACTCATTTTTTAAATACTAATACGAACGAACCCGTCTTGTATAATTTTATTCAAAAAATGAAACTTTCTTTGACTCACTATGGAATAAAATTTGAAAATCATTTCTAGTTTGATTCTTTCTTTTATTTCTTATTTTTATTAAATGTATCGTGTATTTTTTCGAACGAAGTGTGGCCTTATATCTTTTTTCTAATGCTTTATACTTTGTTTACTTTAATTTTAACTCGTTACGTTATAAGGCCTAGTCATACAATATCTCGAATGATAAGAAAAAAGGGTAAAAGTATCACACGATCAGATCACTCAAAAAAATAATTTTTTTTATTCGTTGTTCTCGTTCTTTTATCGAATACTATGTATTGTTCTTACTTCTTACTGGACGACTAAGCAATTGATTCAAAAAAGGATTCCAAAAAAACCTTTTCTACAAACACGAAAAAGAGATGTTTAGATTTCGT